AGACGCTTACTGTCTGTTCTTGATTCAACACACTTCCACTGTAGTGTTCGAGTGGATACTGCTACTTCTTCTCGAACCATACTAATATTATTGTTTGATCAGATCATTGAATCATTTATTTCTATTGCAATCCATTCAATTTTGATTTCTACACACGTCTTTTTTTAGGAGGCCTACATCCATTATGTGGCATAGGGGTTACGTCACGTACGAAACTTAATAGTATACCACTTCTACGAATGGCTCGTAATGCTGCATCTCTTCCGAGACCAGGGCCTTTTATCATGACTTCTGCTCGTTGCAGACCCTGATCCACTGCCGTACGAATAGCATTTCCTGCTGCGGTTTGAGCAGCAAATGGTGTCCCCCTTCTTGTGCCTCTGAATCCACAAGTACCAGCGGAGGACCAAGAAACCACCCGACCTATTACATCTGTAACAGTCACAATGGTATTGTTGAAACTCGCTTGAACATGAATAACTCCTTTTTGTATTCTACGTCCATTCTTACGTGAACCAATTCTTGGTATAGCTTTTGTCATATTTTATCATCTCATAAATATGAGTCAGAGATATACGGATATATCCATTTCATGTCAAAAAAGATCCTTTATTTGTACATCGGACCGTTTAGAAAGTCCCTTGTTAGAAAGATTACCCCTGTCTCTGTTTATGTTTCGGATTGGAACAAATTACTATAATTCGTCCCCGCCTACGGATCAGTCGACATTTTTCACAAATTTTACGAATGGAAGCCCTTATTTTCATATTTGTTATTCCTTAATTCCAAATATACTCCTTGGAAGAAAATAAGTCTCTTGAAATTTTGAACCTCGAATTGTATTCCCATGAAAGGAATGTTTAAATTCAAATAAAAAGCCACCTAATCATTCGACTCTTTGTTGCGAAGTCTATAAATTATACGTCCCCTAGTTGAATCATAACGACTTACTTCGATTTTGACTCTATCTCCTGGTAGTATCCGGATAAAACTCCGTCGGATCCTCCCCGAAACATAACCTAGAATTAGATCTTCATTGTCTAAACGAACTCGGAACATACCATTGGGAAGTGATTCAGTAATTAAACCTTCGTGAATCAATTTTTGTTCTTTCATTCCAGGTAACCCCCTTGAAGTATCAACTAATGGAGGAGGAGTAATAGTAGACAATTCGTCTTTCCTCTCTTTTTCCCAAATAGCAAGTTACGGATCAAATTCGGATACCAGAAGGATCACCAGATATAATACAAAACTTCTCCCCCAATTCTTTCTAGTCGAGCTTCTCGATCTGTCATTATACCTCGAGAAGTAGAAAGAATTACGACCCCCATTCCACCTAAAATCCTAGGAATTCGTTGATGGTTGGAATAGATTCGTAGACCGGGACGACTGATACGCTTTAAAATATTTCTATATGTTCCTTTCCTATTCCTTCTATGTCGCAGGGTTGAAACCAAGAAATATTTGTTGTTTTCCCTATGTTTCCTAACATTTTCAATAAACCCTTCTTGTAGAAGTATTTTAACAATGTTTTCGGCGATATTAGTAGATGTTATTCGAACCGTTCCTTTTTTATCCATGTTAGCATTTCTTATAGAAGTTATTATATCGGCAATAGTGTCCCTACCCATGACGAACTAAAATTATGGGTGCCTTCCAGTTTTGATATAATCAACATGTTCCTTTTTTTTTTTCATTTTTTCTTATTTATTTATGAATTATTAAAGGTATATGCGTGAGACACAATCTACTAACGTGATCTATTTCAGAGACCTGACTATACTCTATCACGGTCTCATTTACTAGTATTTATAAGACTTCAGGAGCTAATGAGACTATTTTAGTGAAATTCAACTGTCTCAATTCCCGCGCGATCGCTCCAAAAACTCGAGTTCCTTTTGGATTTCCTTCTTGATCAATGACAACTGCTGCATTGTCATCATATCGTATTATCATACCGTTGTCGCGTTTGAGTTCTTTACATGTACGTACAATTACAGCTCTGATCACTTCTGATCTTTCGAGAGGCATATTGGGCACTGCTTCTTTGATTACAGCAACAATAACGTCACCAATATGAGCATATCGTTGATTACTAGCTCCTATGATTCGAATACACATCAATTCTCGAGCCCCGCTGTTGTCCGCTACATTCAAATGGGTCTGAGGTTGAATCATATCATTTTTTTTTTTTTGAATCTGCTCTTTCAATGCAAAAGGCAAAGGAAAAAGAGAGAAATATTGTCTGCCCAGAAATCCAAAAATCTGCGATTGTATTTTTCATCACAAATACCCTTCACATACCTATCACGCGATAATGAATTGAGTTCGTATAGGCATTTTGCACGCAGCTATTGAAATAGCTGCTCTGGCTACAGTTTCTGATACTCCGCCCATTTCATAAAGTATTCGACCGGGTTTAACGACAGATACCCAATATTCGGGAGATCCTTTCCCCGAACCCATACGTGTTTCGGTAGGTCTTACTGTAACGGGTTTGTCGGGAAATATACGTACCCATATTTTTCCACCACGGCGTGCATATCGTGTCATTGCTCGCCGTCCTGCTTCTATTTGTCTAGATGTGATCCAAGCGGGTTCAAGTGCCTGAAGAGCGTATCTGCCGAAACAAATATGATTGCCTCGATAAGATATTCCCTTCATTCTTCCTCTATGTTGTTTACGGAATCTGGTTCTTTTGGGGTTATAGTTGATGGTTGTTTCTCAATCCCATCTCTACTGCAGAACCGGACATGAGAGTTTCTTCTCATCCAGCTCCTCGCGAATGAAACGATTCAATAAGATTACGTATATGTATTTATTGAATGAATAATACACTGAATCATGGAATTTATTGATATTTAATCTGTCACACGGGAATCCGTATAGTATATAGTATATATGGCTAGACGGATATTTCTATTTTATTTATATGGGATAATGCCTTTCTTTTGAAAATGAATCCTTGACCTTTACCGAATCTGTCAAAATACTGCAATCCAATAATGGTTTCGCGGGCGAATATTGACTCTTTCCATATTTGCTTCATTCGTAGGGTGAACCCATGACCTATCAGAAGAAATTAATTGGTTCCTGGTTGATTCCGCCATCCCACCCAATGAATCATTAGGATTCGTTTTCAATAGAATCTTCCGCAGTCACAGGTTTCGTCGTTCCCATAGCTTTTCCATTAATGGCTAGGCCTGAACTATGCAATGGAGCTCCTAATTAAATTCGTTCCCGAGCCAATCTCCTCAGTCTCTATTGACTCGGGGCTCTTTATTATTTGTATTTTTCTTATGAACCGTATTCATCTAATTATGGACGAATCGGTATTGATGCTTTATCACACTGCCTTTTATGATATGATGTGATTGATAGACCATACATATTGGAATCATATATCATGGAGATTCTCCTTCTCTCTTTCTCTCGCCCTTCCAGTTACCCACATCCCTCTATTTTTCTTTCCAACCTATAAATGGATTTTTCCTTTATGGAAAAAAAAAGATTTCAGTTGCTACAACTATATGATCGATACATCATATGGCGACTGCTTCCTTGGATCTCGATAATACAAAGCAATGAGTTGGTTACTAGTTCTTATAGTTATTAGTTAGGGGCTGGTCTGTTTTTTGAATCCCAACTTTAAATAAAAAACCAACGAGTCACACACTAAGCATAGCAGTTCCACCAAAAGGTCAATCGAATTTTTATTCAACCTTATAGAATTAGAATTGCTCATTTTTCATTTTTTTTTTTTATTGAAGTGAAAAGGAATAGTTTGTAGTTTTTGTTCTATCACTGAATAGAATGGCAAGCAAAGGAAGGGTCCATTATTGCTCGTCTACAAATATCCAAATTTTGATGCCCAATGCCCCATAGGCAGTTCGAACTGTATAGGAACAATGATCAATTTTAGCTCGAATGGTTTGGAGGGGAACCCTACCTTCTCTGATCCATTCGACACGTGCAATTTCTTTTCCGTCGATACGCCCTGCAATTTCCACTTGAATTCCTTTTGTGTCTGCTTGTTCAGTTAATTCAATAGCTTTTTTCATTGCCTTTCGAAACGAAACCCTATTCTTTAATTGTAGAGCTATATATTCTGCAAGAATATTAGGTTGTCCATAAGGTTTTGCAACTCTTGTAATAGCAATGTTAAGTCTCCGATTCACAGAATGAAGCCCCTTTTGTACATTGATCTGCAATTCTTCGATTCCTCGTGTTTGGCCTTCTATTAACAAATTTGGGAATCCAATATAGATTATGACCTGGATCAAGTCCATTTTTTTTTGAATCTCTATATGTGCAATTCCAATTCCTTCGAAACTTGAAGATACTCTTATATTTTTTTGTACATATATCTTGATACAATCCCGTATTTTTTCATCTTCCTGGAGACCTATGTAATAACTTTTTGGTTGTGCGAACCAAAGGGAACGATGACTTTGGTTTTCGCCAAGGCGGAAACCGAGTGGATTTATTTTTTGACCCATCTTTTTTTTTCTCTCTCTCTCTCCTTCTCTATATATCTTTCTATTATAGGATCTCTCCATACATTTTTTGTTTCTAAAAATATATCCTGATCTGTTTTCTTTTTAGAGCTATCCTTCAATACAATAATTATATGACAGGCGGGTCTTTCTATCGGATAACTACGTCCTCTAGCCCTGGGTTTTAACTTTTTCACGATAGTACCCCCATTGACTTCGGCTTTACTAATGACTGAATCAGCTTCGTTGAAACTTTTATTGTGACTAGCATTTGCTGCTGCAGAATAAACCAGTTTAAAAATGGGATAAAATGCTCGATAAGGCATGAGTTCCAGTAACATAAGTGTTTTCTCATAGGAATGCCCACGAATCTGATCAATGACTCTTCGTGCTTTGTGAGCAGACATACATATACGTTGAGCTAAAGCTTGTACTTGTGTACTCGAGCTCCTCTTCATCTTCTGCTTTTTCAAGGTCTTCTTCCACTTTCTCCACTTTGACATAAGATAAGGTTCGCCTCCCGCCAATGAACGATGAGCACCTATTTCACTTTATTTTATTAACGGAGAGATCTAGTATCGTTTCTCGCGTGTCCCTGGAAAGTAAGAGTAGGTGCAAATTCTCCTAATTTTTGACCCACCATACGATCCGTTATATAAATAGGTAAATGCGCCTTTCCATTATGAATGGCAATTGTATTGCCGATCATTGTGGGTATAATGGTAGATGCCCGGGACCAAGTTACTATTATCTCTTTTTCCTCTCTCATGTTAAGCTTCTTTATTTTTTCCAATAAATGATTAGCTACAAAAGGATTTTTTTTTAGTGAACGTGTCACGGCCTATTATCCCCCCCCCCTTTTTTTTTTGAAAAGACGAGTAAAAAACAATATTTATTTGATTTTGAATATTCCTATTTACGGCGACGAATAATAAAACTATTACTATATTTATTCCTTTTCCTACTTCTTCTTCCAAGCGCAGGATAACCCCAAGGGGTTGTGGGTTTTTTTCTACCAATCGGGGCCCTCCCTTCACCACCCCCGTGGGGATGGTCTACAGGGTTCATAACTACCCCTCTTACTACAGGACGCCTACCTAGCCAACACTTAGATCCGGCTCTACCCAAACTTTTCTGGTTCGCCCCAACATTACCCACTTGTCCGACTGTTGCTGAGCAGTTTTTGGATATCAAACGGACCTCCCCAGATGGAAATCTTAATGTGACCGATTTACCCTCTTTTGCAATCAGTTTCGCTACAGCACCTGCTGCTCTAGTTAATTGTCCACCCTTTCCAAGTGTGATTTCTATGTTATGTACGGCCGTGCCTAAGGGCATATGGGTTGAAGTAGATTTTTCTTTTTGATCAATAAAAACCCCTTCCCAAACCGTACAAGCTTCTTCCAAAGCATACGGCTTTCCGGATGTATATATATATATTATATGATGATATCTAGACAGATGGATTTTATATGAATCGTGTGATGAAGTACCACATGAGTGGATATATAGGAATACAAATCTGCCAAATCACTCATGTTATGATCTTATACATCCTAGGTCTCTCCGTTTCGTCATCTGGCTTATGTTCTTCATGTAGCATTCAGACCGAATGACTCTATGAAATTACGTCGCTACTTCCACATATTACGGGTAACGTAGGAGACATCTCTATTTTTCCCCGGGGGAATTTTTAGAATTACCACCACTTAGCTTTCAATTCACCTCTGACCATCAAATGAAATGTGAATAACCCATCCTCTTCTCTTTGAAACAAGGGTCGCTTCCGCTTCTGTCCGTGCTTCAAACAAGTTTGTCTTCTCCATATTACCATATCTGGAGTGTCAATAGTTTTATATGAGGAACTACTGAACTCAATCACTTGCTGCCGTTACTCTTCAGTTTTCTGTTGAGGTCTATCCCGTAGAGGTACTCAAATTGGATCAGTGATCAATTTCTAGGTTTCGTCGTAAACCTAATTGGTTACTTCCAATTACGTAAATCCATAGTTCAAACCGCACTCAAAGGTAGGGCATTTCCCATTGATATAGGAACTTCTGTACCGGAAACAATGGTATCTCCAATTATAGCCCCTCTGGGATGTAAAATATATCTTTTCTCACCATCTCCATAGTGTATGAGACAAATGTATGCATTTCGATTAGGGTCATATTCTATGGTTACGATCCTAGCAGATATGTCTTTTTCATTCCGTCGAAAATCTATTTTACGGTATAGACGCTTATGGCCTCCTCCTCTATGCCCTGCGGTAATGATTCCCCTGGAATTACGACCTTTACCACAGCGATGCTGTCCATAGATCAAATTATTTCGCGGATTGGATTTCACTTGACTGTCTACGGATCCTTTGCGTATGCTCGGGGTAGAAGTTTTGTATAAATGTATCGCCGTGTTATTTAGTATTTTTTTTCTTTTTTTTTTTACTTAAATTATTTTCTCTTCTCTATAAGAGGTAAAATAGAATAACCCGGTTGAAGCGTAATGATCATACGTTTGTAATGCATTGTATGTCCCATAATGGGTCCCATTCTTCTACCCTTTCCCGGGTAGTTGATGACTATTTATTACTTTGACGCCAAAGAAGAGTTCGACCCAATGCTTTATTTCTGTCCTAGTTGATCCTGATTCGACATTAGAAGTATATTGATTGTTCCCCAATAACCGAATACTTTTTTCTGTAAAGATTACATATTTGATTCCATCCATAAATCTACTTTCTTCCCCACGAGTTCCAGTATCGATAAGAATTCTAGTTCTTACTCTTCATATGTTATGGTTGGTATGAATATACCATACCAATTCGTTATGTATGGATGATGAGATTCCATTGATACGGAGCCAGTGGAACTAGCCTTATTGAATGTCCCCGTTGGCCTGCATCCAGCAGGAATTGAACCTACGAATTCGCCAATTATGAGTTGGGCGCTTTAACCATTCAGCCATGGATGCTTCACTGGGGTCATTGTACATCGCAAGTGACCCAAATTCAATTCACTTAGATTCTTTTGGATTCTTTAGGAGGAATCAATGAAATGAGAGGACATCAATTCAAATCCTGGATCTTCGAATTGAGAGAAATCAAGAATTCTCACGATTTCTTGGATTCATGGATCCAACCCGATTCGGTGAAATCTTTCACTTCCTTTTTTTTCCACCAAGAGCGCTTTATAAAACTTTTTGATTCCCGAACTTTGAGTGTCCTAATTTCACGTGATTCACAGGGTTCAATTCGTCGACATTGCACGATCAAAGGTGTAGTACTGCTTGTACTTGTAGTAGCGGTCCTTATATACAATCGAAATAGGGTCGAAAGAAAAAATATCTATTTGATGGGGCTTCTTCCTAAACCTCTGCGTTCCATTGGACCCCCCAATTATACATTGAAAGAATCCTTTTGGTCTTCCAATCTCAATAGGTTGATTGTTTCGCTCCTGTATCTTCCAAAAGGGAAAAAGATCTATGAGAGTTGTTTCATGGATCCGAAAGAAAGTACTTGGGTTCTTCCAATAACTAAAAAGTGTATCATGTCGGAATCTAACTGGGGTTCGCGGCGATGGAGGAATGCGATCGTAAAAAAGAGGAATTCCAGCCGTAAGATATCGAATGAAATTGCAGCTGGAATTGAGATCTCATTCAAAGAGAAAGATATAAAATATCTGGAGTTTTTTTTTGTATCCTATACGAATGATCCGATCCGCAAGGACCATGATTGGAAATTCTTTGATCGCCTTTCTCCGAGTAAGAAGCGAAACATAATCAACTTGAATTCGGGACAGCTATTCGAAATTTTAGTGAAACATTTGATTTGTTATCTCATGCCTGCTTTTCGTGAAAAAAGACCAATTGATGAGGGGGGGTTCTTCAAACAACAAGGAGCTGAGGCGACTATTCAATCAAACGAGATTGAACATGTTTCCCTTCTCCTCTCGAGAAACAAGGGGGGTATTTTTTTGCAAAATTGCGCTCAATTTCATATGTGGCAATTCCGCCAAGATCTCTTCGTTATTGGGGGGAAGAATCGGCACAAATCGGATTTTTTGAGGAACGTCTCGAGAGAGAATTTGATTTGGTTAGACAATGCGTGGTTGGTAAACAGGAATCGGGTTTTTAGCAAGGTACGGAACGTATCGTCAAATATTCAATATGATTCCATAAGATCCATTTTCTTTCAAGTAACGGATTCTAGCCAATCGAAAGGATTTTCTGATCAATCCATAGACCCTTTCAATTCCATTAGTAATGAGGGTTTGGAATATCACACATTGATCAATCAAACGGAGATTCAGCAACTAAAAGAAAGATCAATTCTTTTAGATACTTCCTTTCTTCAAACGGAACGAACAGAGATAAAATCAGATCGATTCTCAAAATACCTTTCCGGATATTCCTCAACGGCTCGGCTATTCCCGGAACGTGAGAAGCAGATGAATAATCATCTGCTTCCAGAAGAAATAGAAGAATTTCTTGGGAATCCTACAAGATCAATTCGTTCTTTTTTCTCTGATAGATGGTCAGAACTTCATCTGGGTTTGAATCTTACCGAGAGGTCGACTATAGATCAGAAATTGTTGAAGAAACAACAAGGTGTTTCTTTTGTCCCTTCGAGGCGATCGGAAAATAAAGAAATAGTTGATATATTCAAGATAATTACGTATTTACAAAATACCTCCTCAGTTCATTCGATTGCAGCAGATCCGGGATGGGATATGGTTCCGAAGGATGAACCGGATATGGACAGTTCCAATAAGATTTCATTCTTGAACGAAAACGCATTTTTTGATTTATTTCATCTATTCCATGATCGGAACAAAAGGGGATACAGGTTGCACCACGAGTTTGAATTAGAAGAGACATTTCAAGAAATGGCAGATCTATTCACTCTATCAATAACCGAGCCGGGTTTAGCCTATCATAATAAGGAATTTGGCTTGTCTATTGATTCCTACGGAAAATTATTGAATGAGGTATTCAACTCCGGGGATGAATCGAAAAAGAAATCTTTATTGGCTCTATCTTCTATTTTTTATGAAGAGAATGAATCTTTTTATCGAAAGATAAAAAAAAAATCGGTCCGGATCTCCTGCGGGAATGATTTGGAAGATCCAAAACCAAAAATAGCGGTATTTGCTCACAACAACATAATGGAGGCGGTCCATCAATATAGATTGATCCGAAATCAGATTCAAATCCAATATAGTACCTATGGGTACATAAGAAATGTATTGAATCGATTCTTTTTAATGAATCGACCCGATTGCAACTTCGCATATGAAATTCAAAAGCACCCAATAGGAAATGATATTCTGAATCATCTAACTATAATAATAGATAAGATCAACCAACATTTATCCAATTTGAAAAAGATTAAGAAGAAGTGGTTCGATCCTCTTATTTCTCGAACCGAGAGATCCACGAATATGGATACTAATGTATATAGATACAAATGCTCCAATGGAAGCAAGAATTTCCAGGAACATTTGGAGCATTTCGTTTCTGAGCAGAAACACCGTTTTCAAGTAATGTTCGATCGATTACGTATTAATCAATATTCGATTGATTGGTCCGAGGTTATCGACAAACAAGATTTGTCCAAGTCACTTCGTTTCTTTTTGTCCAAGTCACTTCTCCTTTTGTCCAAGCCGCTTCTCTTTTTATCTAAGTCACTTTCTTTTTTCGTTGTGAGTCTCGGGAATATCTCCATTCATAGGGCCGAAATCCGCATCTATGAATTGAAAGGTCTGAATGATCAACCCGGCAATCAGTTGTTAGAATCAATAGGTGTTCAAATCGTTTATTTGAATAAATTGAAACCCTTCTTATTGTATGATCATGATACTTCCCAAAGATCGAAATTTTTAATCAATACAGGAACAATATTACCCTTTTTGTTCAACAAGATACAAAAGTGCATGATTGACTCATTCCGTACTAGAAAAAATCGCAGGAAATCCTTTGAGAACACGGATTCCTATTTATCACTGATATCCCACGATCGAAACAATTGGTTGAATCCTCAGAAAAGTTCATTGATATCTTCTTTTTATAGAGCAAATAGACTTCAATTCTTGAATCATCCCCATCGCTTCTGGTTCTATTGTAACAAAGGATTCCATTTTTATGGGGAAAAGACCCGTATCCATAATTATGATTTTACATATGCACAATTCCCCAATATCTTGTGTATTCGCAACAAAATATTTTCTTTGTGTTTCGGTAAAAAAAAACATGTTTTGGGAGAGAGAGAGACTATTTCACCAATTGAGTCACAGGTATCTGGCATATTCATACCTAACAATGTTCCACAAAGTGGTAACGAAACGTATAACTTGTACAAATCTTTCCATTTTTCAATTCGATCCGATCCATCCGTTCCTATTTACTCGATTGCAGACATTTCTGGAACACCTGTAAGAGAGGAACAAATAGTCAATTTTGAAAGAACTTATTGTCAGCTTCTTTCAGATATGAATCTATCTGATTCAGAAGGAAGAAACTTGCATCACTATCTCCGTTTCAATTCAAACATGGGTTTGATTCACACTCCATGTTTTGAGAAATATGTGCCGTCCGGAAAGAGGAAAGAACTGAGTCTTTGTCTAAAGAAAAACGTTGAGAAGGGGGAAGTAGGTAGAACCCTTCAACGAGATAGTGCTTTTTCAAATCTCTCAAAATGGAATTTGTTCCAAACCTATATGCCATGGTTCCTTACTTGGACGGGGTGTAAATATCTTTATTTCACCTTAAAAAACAATATTTATTTGATATTGAATATTCCCTTTCAATATTCCCTAAGTGGCAGTCAAAATTTTGTGTCCGTTTTTCATGATATTATGCATGGATCAGATATATCATGGCCAATTCCTCAGAAAAAGTGGTGGTCGATTCTTCCACAACGGAATCTGATAAGTGAGAGTTCGAGTAAGTGTTTACAGAATCTTCTTCTGTCCGAAGAAATGATTCATCGAAATAATGAGTCACCCATTCCATTGATATGGACACATCTGAGATCACCAAATGCTTGGGAGTTCCTCTATTCAATTCTTTTCCTTCTTCTTGTTGCTGGATATCTCGTTCGTACACATCTTCTCTTTGTTTTCCGAGCCTCTAGTGAGTTACAGACAGAGTTAGAAAAGATCAAATCTTTGATGATTCCATCATACATGATTGAGTTGCGAAAACTTCTGGATAGGTATCCTACATCTGAACTGAATTCTTTCTGGTTAAAGAATCTCTTTCTAGTTGCTCTGGAACAATTAGGAGATTCTCTGGAAGAAATACGGGATTCTGCTTCTGGCGGCAACATGCTATTGGGTGGTGGTCCCGCTTATGGGGTCAAATCAATACGTTCTAAGAAGAAATATTTGAATATCAATCTCATCGATCTCATCAGTATCATACCAAATCCCATCAATCGAATCACTTTTTCGAGAAATACGAGACATCTAAGTCGTACAAGTAAAGAGATCTATTCATTGATAAGAAAAAGAAAAAACGTGAACGGTGATTGGATTGATGATAAAATAGAATCCTGGGTCGCGAACAGTGATTCGATTGATGATGAAGAAAGAGAATTCTTGGTTCAGTTCTCCACCTTAACGACGGAAAAAAGGATTGATCAAATTCTATTGAGTCTGACTCATAGTGATCGTTTATCAAAGAATGACTCTGGTTATCAAATGATTGAACAACCGGGATCCATTTACTTACGATACTTAGTTGACATTCATAAAAAGTATCTAATGAATTATGAGTTCAATAGATCCTGTTTAGCAGAAAGACGGATATTCCTTGCTCATTATCAGACAATCACTTATTCACAAACCTCGTGTGGGGCTAATAGTTCTCATTTCCCATCTCATGGAAAACCCTTTTCGCTCCGCTTAGCCCTATCCCCTTCTAGGGGTATTTTAGTGATAGGTTCTATAGGAACTGGACGATCCTATTTGGTCAAATACCTAGCGACAAACTCCTATGTTCCTTTCA